TCATAAAAAATAGGAAGTAGAACCAATAAAGATTTCTTTTTCGATTCATCCCTGGAGTTGAATATCTCATTCAAGAATTTTTTTTGATCCAATCTGTAGGAATCAATAGAAAAGGCAAATCCCTTATGATACACCAGATGCGGCTCGGTTATTGATAGAGTTAATAGATCCGCCATTTCTTGAAATCTCTCTTCTGATTCAAAATCGTGGCGCAACGTGTATCCTCCCCTGTTCCGGTCATGGAATAGATGAAATAAATAAAAATAAGATTTCATTAATGAAATCTTATTGGAACTGTCCATATCTGGTTCATCCTTCGGAACCATATCACATCCCGGATCTGATGAAATTGGATGAATTGAGACGGTATTTTGTAAATACGTAATTATCTTGAATATATCAACCATTTCTTTATTTTCCGATCGCCTGGAAGGGACAAAAGAAACATCTTGTTGTTTCTTCAACAATTTCTGATCTCTAGTGGACCCCTCAGTAGGATTCGAACCCAGATGAAGTTCTGACCATCTGTCAGAGAAAAAAGAACGAATTGATCTTGTAGGATTCCCAAGAAATTCTTCGATTTCTTCCGGAAGCAGATGATTATTCATCTGCTTCTCACGTTCCGTGAATAGCCGGGACATTGAGGAATCTCCCGAAAGGCATTTCGGGAATCGGTCTGATTCTATCTCTGTTCGTTCCGTTTGAAGAAAGGAAGGATCCCAAAGAATCGATCTTTCTTTTAGTTGTTGAATCTCTCTTTGATTGATCAATGTGTGATATTCCGAATCCTCATTACTAATGGAATCAAAATGATCTCTGGATTGATCAGAAGATCCTTTCAATTGGCTAGAATCCGTTACTTGAACGAAAATAGATCTTGTGGAATCATATTGCATATTTGACGATACATTCCGTACCTTGCTAAAAAACCGATCCTTGTTTACCAACCACACATTGTCTAACCAAATCCAATTCTCTCTCGATACGTTCCTCAAAAAATCCGATTCGTGCGGATTCTTCCACCAACTAACGAAAAGATCTTGGCGGAATTGCCACATATGAAATTGAGCACAATTTTTCAAAGAAATACCCCACTTGTTTCTCAAGAGGAGATGGGAAACATGCTCAATATCATTTGATTGAATAGTTGACCCAGCTCCTTGTTGTTTGAAGAAACCCTCTGCTTCAATTGGTCTTTTTTCGCGAAAAGCAGACATGAGATAACAAATCCAGTGTTTCACTAAGATTTCGAATAGCTGTCCCGAATTCAAGTTGATTATATTTCGCTTCTTCCTCGGAGAAAGACGATCAAACAATTCCCAATCACGGCCCTTGCGGATAGGATCATCCGTATAGGATACAAAAGGAGACTCCAGATATTTGATATCTTTCTCTTTGAATGAGATCTCAATTCCAGCTACGGTTTCATTAGATATCTTACAACTAGAATACCCCTTTTTTCCGATCCGGTTCCTCCACCACCGCGAACCCCAGTTAGATTCAGGCATGATACACTTTTTAGTTATTGGGAGAAACCAAGTACTCTCTTTCGGATCCATGAAACAACTCTCAGAGATCTTTTTCCCCTTTGGAAGATACAGGAGCGAAACAATCAACCTATTGATATTGGAAGACCCAAAAGATTCTTCCAATGTATCATTTCTGGGTCCAATGGAATTCATAGGTATAGGAAGAAGCCCCATCAAATAGAGATTTTTTCTTTCGACCATATTTCGATTGTTAATACGATATATAAGGATCGCTACTACAAGCAGTACTACACCTTTGATCGTGAAATATCGATTGCTTGTTGAACCCTGTGAATCGCGTGAAAGTAGGATACTCCAAATTCGGGGGTCAAAGAGTTTCATAAAACGTTCTTGGTGGAAAAAAATGTGAGTGAAAGATCCCACGGAATCGAATTTGGTCCACGAATCTAAGAAATAGTGAGAATTCTTGATCTCTCTCAATATCTCTCTCAATTCGAAGATCCAGGATTTTAATGGATGTCGTTTCACTTCTTCCTGTTTCATTGATTCCTCCTAAGGATTTCATTTCAATTGGAATTTGGTTATTCACGATGTACGACGATCCCCGTTACGCATCCATGGCTGAATGGTTAAAGCGCCCAACTCATAATTGGCAAATTCGTAGGTTCAATTCCTGCTGGATGCACGCCAACGGGAACGTTCAATACGTCTATTGGAATTGGCTCTGTATCAATGGAATCTCATCACCCATACATAACGAATTGGTATGGTATATTCATACCATAACATATGAACAGTAAGAAATAGAATTCTTATCGATACTGGAACTCATAGGGAAGAAAATGGATTTATGGATGGAATCAAATATGCAGTATTTACAGACAAAAGTATTCGGTTATTGGGGAACAATCAATATACTTCTAATGTCGAATCAGGATCAACTAGGACAGAAATAAAGCATTGGGTCGAACTCTTCTTTGGTGTCAAGGTAATAGCTATGAATAGTCATC